TTACTAAATCATTGACACAGGTAATATCCAAATGCCAAAAACGTTCTTTATGTGATCCGTGGAAATAAAAACGAGTTATTTTTGAAAAAATCAAAGAATGAACTTCTTCTGTTGTAAAAAATTCTTCCAAAAAAGCTAAACCTGATCTTTGCAAAAAGGTTCTTACCGTGCTTTTATGTTTACGAGCCAAAGTTCTAGCACACGAAAGTCGAAGTATATATTTTATCCGGTACAAATTCCGTTTTTTATTTTTAGAAGATCCACTATAATAATGAAAGAGATTTCTACATATCCAACCAAACCGATCAATAATATCCCAATCCGATAAATCTGTCCAGATGGGTTTACTAATAGGATGTCCCGATACAGTGCAAAATCTCGATTTATACAATGATCGAGTAAGAGTAATAACTGGTACTGTGTTATAAAATTGCTTAACATCAACATCAAAAAAAAAAGAATTCTCTAAGATTTGACTTCTAACTAAAAAAGAATTCTCTAGTACACCCGAAAGATACCCTAAAAAAGAAAAAGAACGGTTTGTTAATAAGTTGATTTGTATTTTCTGAGGTTGAGACCAAAAATGAAAATAATATTGCCATAAATTGACAAAATAACATTTCCATTTCTTCATAGAAAAATTTGTTCCTTTTGAAACGAAAATAGATTTTTCTTGATATCGAACATAATGCATAAAAAAATCTACGAAGAACCATAGATTTTTCTGCAAAGGATTTGGATCACGATAAATTACTAAAAAACAGTTTATCTTTTTGAGGAAATGTATTCGTTCCAGAAAGGTTCCAGAGGATGTTAACTTCAAAAAAGAGGATTTTTGAAAAAGAAAAAAAAATAAGAATTCACATTCAAAAACATAAGAATTATATAGTAACTGAAAGAATCTTTTATTCACAAAAAAGAGATTGGATTTCTTATTCCTATTAAAATCAAAATATTCATGGAAAAGGAATCGTAAAAAATGTAAAGATGGAATATCTTGTATACGGGATTGCAAAATTTGAATCAAAATCTCAAAATGGATAGGATAGGGTATTATTATATTTAATACATAACTTAGATGGGAAATTTTATCCTCTAAAAAAGGAAATATGGAATGAATAGATCCAAAATTGGACATCCCTTTTTCTTGGTGAGGAGGCCCTAATCGTAGTGATAATGGCATTTCCATAATAAACGCAAAGCTCTCAGATATCATCTGAGAAAAATAATGAGAATAAAAAAAATCCTTGTGCCCAATAAATAGTAATCTATCTTTTTTTTGATTATTAGACGAATTAAGCAAAAAATTCTGTTGATACACTCTAATAATTAAACGTTTTACAAGGATGGAACTAAATCTCTTGTAATAATAAATAATTTGTTCGTAAAAAATCGAGCCTTTTAAACCATGATCATGAGCAAATGCATAAATATACTCCTGAAAAAGGAGTGGATATAGTAAGTATTGTTGATGAAACTTCTTTTTTTCTAAAAATGCTTTCATTTCATTTTCTACTTGAACCAAAAGTAAGAAACTCTTCCTGGCTTATCAAATAATACATAGTACAATATGGTCAGAACGAGGTATTCTTTTTTTTTTTTGAATTTAACCCCGGAAAAAAGAGAAAGAAGTAAAATTTCTCAAATTGGATTTTTCCCTTTTCTTTTTTATTCAATAGATTTCTATTCGTTTTAATTCAAAATTACAAACGAAAAAATCTTTTATTTTGACAACCTAATTGCTCTTTTGACTTTGAAGAAATCTTCTTTATCAATATACTGTTTCTTCTACACACCTATCTATTCTACAATTCAAAATACAGAATATTAAGGGTAAAAAATCACAGGTTTACTCACAAGAACCTATACTCTCCCGCATTGGGTACTAATTCATTTTTAACGTATAATTAGAACGGGTAATTATTCCAATGCAATTTAGAATAAAATCTCGTTACTTTATCTTTATATTAAAAGTGAAATTGGAACCGTTTAAAAAGGCTCTACCCATGTATTTACTAGACCACCTTAACTGGAAAATCAAGAAAGATGAAATTGATTTCCTTACGACATGCTATTTTTTCCATTTATTATCCTTTAGGATCAGTCGTGATCTTATAGACTGTACCAATAGTCCGAACGAATTTTTTGCTTCATCTAAATGTGTAAAAGATCATAGTCGCACTTAAAAGCCGAGTACTCTACCATTGAGTTAGCAACCCCAATAAATAAAACGAAAATAGAAAGAGGATTCCTACAGTCTATATAACATATATCTTCTAGATACGATCGAAATAAAACAAAAATAGTAAGCATTAATTGTACAGGCAATGACTCTGTCAAAATAAGGATATTGAACTAAAAACATCTCGAACAGAGAAATTCTTATTTTATTATTTTATGATCAATTTATAGAATATCAGATGATATTTCAAGTGAATAAAGTACAAATTCCCAATCGACTCGAAATGTGAAAATTAGGACAAGACCGTTCGGACTCCTTTCTCATTTTTTATGGTTGGACTAAACTAAAAAAAGTACAGCACAAAAAAAGAAAATACCGGAATATGAAAGCAAAAAAATCCTTATATTTACTTACGATCAAATTTTATTTATTCAATACGACATTGTCAATAGAATTGACAAAAGAATAAAATTCAAACAAATGGAAATTCCAGTAGAATTGAAACTTCTTTTTATATAGTAAAGTAACTAGAGCTGGCACTATCCATATCCAATATATTCATATATAATATAGAAAAAAAAAAGAAAACTTAAAACAAAAAGAAAATTAAACTATTTTAATCTAAATTTACCCCTTTATTTTATTGATGTAATATATATTGATGTAATATATAATATTGATGTAATATATAATAAATATGAAATTTATGTAATAAATAAAATCAAAAAAAAGGGGGGGGGAAAGAAATAAATTAGTAAGATTAAATTCAAATTCAACAAGTTCAAAAATTGCTAATAAAAATTTGGAATAAAAGAATTTATTAAAAAGAATTTATTATCTCTAATCTAAGAATAACATTATTTTGTTTTATTTTATGGAAATAGAATATACAAATAGAATCTAATTTGATCCTTTTTTTTTAATGAAAAAAGGATCTGGGACGGAAGGATTCGAACCTCCGAATAACGGGACCAAAACCCGCTGCCTTACCACTTGGCCACGTCCCATTATTTATTCGACACTAATTAATACTAATATTTTTATTTATTATTCATCTTTTGTCAATCTCTTTCAAATTATCTTAAAGTTATGAGACATCTTGTTACTACAATTCCAGTTATTCCATAAAATCAAAAGAATTCATTGATCATTATCTAAAAGAAAAAAATGCTTATTATGCTTAATATATCTAGTTTAATCTGTATCTGTCTTAATTCTACCGTTTATCTAAGTAGCTCTTTTTTAGCCAAATTACCCGAAGCTTATGCCATTTTTAGTCCAATCGTGGATTTTATGCCTGTCATACCTTTACTATTTTTTCTATTAGCCTTTGTTTGGCAAGCTTCTGTGAGCTTTCGATAAAATGTAAATTCTTAATGGCTATTTCGTTAAATAAGAATACTAAAAAAGAAGGCTAAATATGGATAAGATTAGGGAGGTTTTATGAATCTTGGATTCCAAACCCACATTCCAATTCCATTCTTGTAATATATTGAATAAATAAACACCCAGTAAAAAAATAAACCTAGTAATGAATTCTTATTTACTTTTCTTCATTCGAATCTTCTATTTAATACCATAATATTAAAATTAGAGACACCTACTTTTTTTTCAAAAGAATTTTTTGCTAATAATGCAATAAAAAGCATGCCCAAATTATTAAGAATTCTTGAAAAGTATTTTGTAAAAAAACTTTACTTTATTATTATTTTATTTTAGATGCAAAACTTCACATAGGAAGTAAAAAAAACTAGTTAAGTAAATATCTAGTTAAATTAATAGAAAAATAGCAATAAAGTAATCTTTTTATTTTATTTTTATTTTTTTTTTTTTCAAAAGAAGAATCAAAAATAAAAAGAAAAGTAAAAAAAAATAATAAAATAAATGGAGATTGTATAATGCTTACTTTAAAACTTTTTGTTTACACAGTAGTGATATTCTTTGTTTCTCTCTTTATCTTTGGCTTTTTATCTAATGATCCTGGACGTAATCCTGGACGTGAAGAGTGAAGAATATAATAGATTTCTTTTGAATTGGAAATGCTATATTTTCTTGCATTTATGCATTTGCATTTGTATGTGAAGAAACCAAAATACGCTTTAATTTGAACAAATAATCATAGATATAGGTAAGGGAAAGAGAGGGATTCGAACCCTCGGTACAAAAGATTTGTACAGTGGATTAGCAATCCACCGCTTTAGTCCACTCAGCCATCTTTCCCAATTAAGAATAGGAATTTATATATATGATACGATACTGAAAAATCTATATTAAAAGAATATATGTATAAGAATATATGTATATATATATATATTTATATATATATTATATATATTTATATTTATATATATATATATATATTGTTGCCTCTATTTTTATCTTATGTTTTAATATTACCTTATACTTTCTATTATCCTTTTTGTATCCTATGTAACACATATAAATATAAGATAATAGTCTAAAGAAATTCCATGTTTTTTTTTTCTGTTAATTTCTTATTCTAGTATACTTTAAACTTATCTATTTGTTTGCATAGAAATATATTTAGAACTATTTCGAATTCCAATTTCGATTTAAAGTAAAGGAAATTTCGTTAAATTGGAAATTTTGACTATATTCTAGTTGTTATAGTATTCTAATTTATAGTATAGTGGTGTAGTTAATTTAGTAGTTGCTATTTTGCTTCTTTTTTTTTTTTTTACTATTTAATATCATTTCTAAAGAATATTAGAAATAATATTTACAAATGAAAAAAAAAAAGAAAAAGAAAATAAAATACATAAAGATACATACTACTACTCAATTTATATCTAAATTATATCTATATAGATATATATATATATATATATACCTATATAGATATATAAATAATATCCATGTGACAAGAAACCAAATACATACTAAGACTAGCATTTAACTGATTCGAGTATCTTGATTTGCTTTCATCCCTTTGTTGGACAAAAGGTACGTTATCTTATACAATTATATAAAGCGGGTATAGTTTAGTGGTAAAAGTGTGATTCGTTCTATTAATCCCTTAAGTAGTTAAGGGATTCTTGAGTTTTTTATACTCTGATTAAAAACTTGATTTCTTTTTAAGATTAAACGCTTTTCCCCTAAAAAAGGCATATTGGGGGAATAATATAAATTTTCGTGCTTTCAATTTCTATAATAAAGACAATTGCATAAAAATTTGGAAATATGAAATCACGAAGCATAAATTTTTGCATGGAATTGACTCTTCCAATAGAAAAAAAGATCTATGGATAAAAATGTACAAGCTTATTTCCAATCGTAACTAAATCTTCCTTTCCATTTTCTTTTTTTTTTTTTTTCAAGAAAATTACAATTGAAGCCAAATAAAATAGTGAAAAACTCTAGTTTTGGTTTACTAGAACTATGAGTATATTTTGTCCACTCGGTGGAAATCCAATTCTTTTCCTCAGGATCTTTCAGATAGAAATAGGGAACGAAATAATTAGACTAGATGGATTTTGCATTTTGTATAATATCTATCTTCTATAAGGATCATCTAGAAAGCCGATAGCTTTGGATACAAAAAAAATGGAAATGAAAAAGCCGACATAGATGGTATGGATCTAATTCGATTTCCAAGAAAATCGAATTAGATCCATAAAGGAGCCGAATGAGACCAAAGTTTCATATTCGGTTTTGAATTAGAGACGTTAAAAATGATCAACCAACGTCGACTATAACCCCTAGCCTTCCAAGCTAACGATGCGGGTTCGATTCCCGCTACCCGCTCCATATTATTTAATCTATATGTCTTAGTGTATCCGTAATTTTGCCATGTATCCTTTTTATTTTCGAAATTATTCTTTAAAATCTTTTTTTTGTGTACGTAATTATAGAAAAAATGGAAAATAAGAAAAAAGGAATGAAAAGCGTCCATTGTCTAATGGATAGGACAGAGGTCTTCTAAACCTTTGGTATAGGTTCAAATCCTATTGGACGCAATCCGATGTTCATTTATTAGTTCCAATCTCTTAATTATTAAAAAAAAGAAATAGGTTAAAGAACTTCTAAAATTTCTTATATTAAAAGAAATAGAATATCTATTTCTTTTTTATTTATTCATTTTTCTTTTTTAATCGTTCCTTTCATTTTATGAATAAGATTTAGGCTTGTTCTTGAAGTCTAAATAATTCAATCTGTTCCGGAATAACTTCCTTCAAAATAGATTCAGCCTCGTCGGTAAATGTCTTCGTAGAAGATATAATTTCCTTAAATTCCGGTTTACTTTCTTTTAAGTACTTACGCAACTGATCAAGAAATTTGTTTACTTGTCCAATTTCTAATGAATCAAGATATCCGTTTGTTCCGGTAAAAATAGTAACTATCTGATCTTCAACAGGTAGAGGGTTGGATTGGGATTGTTTAAGCAATTCTCGTAATCTTCGACCTCTTGCCAATTTAATCTGAGTACCTTTCTCGAAGTCAGAAGCGAATCGTGCAAAGGCTTCTAGCTCAACAAATTGAGCTAATTCTAATTTTAATTTTCCAGCTACTTGTTTCATAGCTTTAATTTGAGCTGCGGACCCTACTCTAGAAACGGAAATACCCACGCTAATAGCTGGTCGGATCCCAGCATTGAATAGATCGGCAGATAAGAATATTTGTCCATCTGTAATGGAAATTACATTAGTAGGAATATAAGCTGAAACGTCCCCAGATTGTGTCTCAACTATTGGTAAAGCGGTCATACTTCCTTCGCCTAAAGTTGAACCTAATTTAGCAGCTCTTTCTAGAAGACGTGAATGCAAATAAAAAACATCTCCTGGATATGCTTCTCGACCGGGAGGTCTTCTTAATAAAAGAGACATTTGACGATAAGCTTGTGCTTGTTTCGAAAGATCATCATAAATTATTAAAGTATGTTGTTCACGATACATAAAAAATTCAGCAAGAGCTGCTCCCGTATAAGGAGCGAGGTATTGTAAAGTCGCAGGGGAATCCGCAGTTTCAGCTACAACAATACTATATTCCAAAGCCCCATAATCCTGAAGAGTAGTCACTATTTGAGCCACTGAAGATGCTCTTTGTCCAATAGCTACGTAAACACATATTACATTTTGACCTTTTTGATTAATAATTGTGTCTGTAGCTACTGCTGTTTTACCAGTTTGTCTATCCCCAATAATTAATTCTCGTTGACCACGTCCTATAGGAATCATCGAATCAATAGCAATAAGGCCTGTTTGAAGAGGTTCATACACAGAACGTCTAGAAATAATACCAGGAGCAGGAGATTCAATTAATCTAGATTCAGAAGCTGCAATTTCCCCCCTACCATCAATAGGTTTAGCCAAAGCGTTTATAACACGACCTAAATAAGACTCACTCACTGGTATTTGAGCAATTCTTCCTGTTGCCTTTACAGAGCTTCCCTCTTGAATCATCAAGCCATCACCCATTAACACAACACCAACATTTTTAGACTCCAAATTTAGAGCAATGCCTGTAGTACCTTCATCAAATTCAACTAATTCACCCGCCATTACTTCTTCAAGACCAAAAATACGGGCAATACCGGCGCCCACTTGAAGTACGATACCTGTATTCACAATCTTGACTTCTGGAGTATATTGTTCAATACGTTCACGGATAATATTACTAATTTCATCAGCTCGCATTAGTATTTCGTTATTCTTTGCAAAAGCAAAAAGAAAAAATAATGCCTAAATTCTAAACAAAAGTAAAAATCAAAGGGTTAATCAGTTATAGCTTTGAGTTATTGTATTTTTTCCATGGCTCTAAGATAACTAATATTAGCACGGATCGTACGGAAATGTAATTCACTATTTAAAGAACTATTCAGAGTTCGTAGAGCTCCTTGTAAAGCTTGTTTAAAAACGCGTTGTTGTACCTGATTCATAGCTCTTTGTTGCTCAAAATTAAGGGTTTCGTTTTTAGACTTTTTGAATAGTTCCAAACTAGCAGAAGTAGCATTAATCAAATTTTCTTTTTGTCGTTCAATATCAGAATATCCATTTCTTCGATATTCATCTGCTTCCATTTCCACTTTCTGTAATCGAATACGGGCTTTTTCAAGCTGATCAAAGGCCCCTCGACGTAATTCTTCCGAATTTCGAATAGTATTCAAAATCCTTTTTTTTCGATTATCTAATAAATCATTTAATGAAAGTAGATCATCTTACCTTTAATTTCACGATTTTTTTATGATCTCTTCTCGAACCAAACATGAATCTTTCAATTCATTTGGCTCTAACGCTCAACCATTTATTGGATTCTTATGGTCAAAAATTTTTGCAAAAAAAAAAAAAAAAATAAATAAATAATGAGCCTACCCTCCTTTACTCAATGCTAGATAAGTAGCCAGATAAATAGTATGAGGACTCTTCTGACCAGATAAGAATGGTAAATTGTCAGCAAAATTGTTTGTTTATTTGATTTTTTACCAAGATTTGTTTTTATTAAATTCTTGTTTATTATTTTCTTTTTAGTATTCTATATAATTAGATGATTAATATATAGAATATCCATTTTTTAAGTTCAAAAAATAGTTCTATTTTAAAATTTCTCAAATTTTCCTTTTTTCTTCAAATCCAAAAATTTTCTCAATTTTATGTTATGCATAGGTTGTCCATTCGGCATTGGATAAAAGAAAAAAGATGAGCATTTTTCTTTTTTCTAGTAAAAAATTCAGATCGCTTTATCGATATGAGTGTTCTATATTAGATAAATCTGAAATTAGTCATTTCCCAATTTTTTATCCAAAATTCTACTCGTGGAAAGAGTACCCCATTTTGCCTGGACTTCAAGCAGTTTAGCCTTAACCATCTTAATGGTCTCGTAGCATTGGTTGATAGATAATCAAAGTTTATTTACCAATGAATTAAGTTACGAAATGCTATGGTTCTTCCATATGATTCTTTTATTTATTCAGAAGTAATTCGCCGAGATTGTGCACCTTTTTACTATTCCTAGTTATTGTAAAAAAGAAAAAGATTCTAATTAAAAATTCAAAATAAAGTGCAACTGGGTGGATCCAATGTATTCTTGAAATACACAATTCGCACACACTCCCTTTCCAAAAAAGATTAACACACCAATCACAATACTTAGATTTATTAGATTTGTTGCTAAAATATCGGTATTAAACCCGAAACTCCCAGCGGATGGCCATTGGGCCAAAAAAACGAAAGAATAGGTTACATTTTGCATATGCTCTCCTCTTATAGATAAGACGACTAAGAAATAAAAAATTAAGAAAGAAAAGATTTTTCTATTAATTTTTCTATTACCACTTTTTGATCTATTTTCTTAATAGAATCTCATTTTTTTTTGAACTCTACTCTATCAATTTAAGAATAATTTCTTCTAAAGATCTTTTAGACCTTGTTTGAATCTTAAATATCTCCTTTATTGAAATCTTTCATAAATTCCTAAAAAAAAAGGATTAAAATCTTATTATATGTATATGATAAAAAGTATGATATGGTAAAAACTATGGTATGGAATACAAGTTCCTACATTTATAGAATTGAATTAAACAAAAGGATTTGCAAATAAAAGCGCTAATGCTACAACTAGCCCATAAATAGTTAAAGCTTCCATAAAAGCTAAACTAAGCAATAAAGTACCTCGTATTTTACCCTCAGCTTGTGGTTGTCTTGCAATACCTTCTACCGCTTGACCTGCAGCAGTACCTTGCCCAACTCCAGGGCCAATAGAAGCAAGCCCTACAGCCAATCCAGCAGCAATAACGGAAGCGGCAGAAATCAGTGGATTCATAGTAAATTTAGTTCCTCGCGCTAAAAAAAAAAAAGAAATGGTTAATGATATAATCACTCAAGAAATTATTACTCACTTTCCTTTTGAGAACCTACATGTAAATTTATTGGGTTAAGTAAAAGTAGTTATCAATTTTTCTATTTATATTCTATTTATATATATATATATATAAATATATTCTATATTCCATGTATATGTATTTATATGTATAATAATATTATATTATTATGTATAATAATATAATATTATTCCATTACTTGCCAAAACCACTTAGCTATTTCCTTTTTATTTCTTTTTTTTTATTGAATTCTTACTCATTTTTTCTTTACTCTTATATGTATGTGTCCTTGAGTTCACCAATTTTTATCCAATCGATAATCAAAAATAAAAGAAAATTGAAAAACGACCTGCATAATATATCTAATAGACTAATAGAAATACAATAAAATAGAATCAAAATAAGCAATTAGAACCTAAAAAGTATATGAGATAAAAAAGAAATAAGAATAACTAATACTAGAATATAACTGTATATATAACATAGGATATTAAACACAAGATGTAATGGAAATAGGTAAAACTACGTTAACAAAAAATACTTATTGCTTTTTCTTATTTGGAATTGTCTAATTATTATGATTTTCTAGTAAGTATATACTTTATTTTATTCTCGATGTATGAAAAATAAATTATTTCAATTAATCTATTTTCTAGAAAAAAGAAAGAAAGAAAATAGAAAATAGTATACACTGGAATAATCCTTAATATGATTAACAATTTAATCTAATAAACTTTTTTTAGAAGTTTTTTATAAGTATCTAATATTCCAATTTGATTTGTTTCTGAAATAAAAAATAACAACATTTTTTTTAACTAGAATAATGATTTATTATTTAACCAAATGGTTATTATTCATTATTTTTATTAGATTAGAATTTGGAAAAATAAGAATACTCTTTATTCAAAAATTCAAAAAAAAACAAAAGGATTACTGAATGCAAAAAAAAAAATTAGTAATTGATAGAATTCTTATTCTACCAATTAATGGTAACTTTTAGAGTTAGAGTCCATTTCTTCCCCATACTACTAGTGAAAGAGAAAACGTAAAAACTACCATTAGAGCAGCCCAAGCAAGACTTACTATATCCATGTGTATTATATCTCCTATTTTTAATACTATCTTTTTTATATCAACTGAATGAAGGAATTATTTCCTTATTGATCAATAATAATAGTGGATTTTTAGGATAAAGTCAAAAATTTGTTTTTTGACCTGAGTACAGTTATCAGAATTATGGATAAACCAATTCAAAAAATCCACGCATAAAAAAAACTTTGACTTGATAGGATTTATAACTATGAGGTAATTAGAAAATATTAAGTAGAATTAAATAAATACTCAACTTTTTCATTAAAAAATAGATATAAGCAAGGAATATTCCTAAAGGAAAAAGAAATATGTATGTGGTATGTGGTATGTGGTATATAGTAAAGAGTAACACTCTTTTTTTTTTTTTGGTATTTTATTAGCTTTATCTTTTTTATTTGGAAAGAAAAGACATGAAAATAGATTCTCAAATTCGATGAAAAAATTTTCTATCATATTGGATACCTTATTTTTAGATATCTTATTTCTTTTGTTGATTAGGCGACACCCAGATTTGAACTGGGGGTAAAGGATTTGCAGTCCCCTGCCTTACCGCTTGGCCATGTCGCCAAAATTTAGAGAAAATCAATAAATATTTTTATGGATTTCCATTTCATTTTAAATCCAATTTAAATCAGTTTATTCCTTCTTTTGGATTATTCCATTGCTTAGTTGGATGCTTTTTAGATTATGGTTTCGCAAGGATTGTATCTCAAAACATACATTGCCTAAAAAATTATCTTCTCTTTCTATTGAATAGAGAAAAAGAAAAGAAGCTACTAAAAAAGATAATAAAAAAGTCTTAATTACTGAGTTACCAGATTCGAAAATCTAGGTCAAATTTGAATCAGTAACTATATTCTTTATTCTTTTGCATTTTGAATCTTTTTTGTTAGATAGTTTTTTCTTTTGAAGTCATAAATGGTTCTAGAATTGCGATTCTATTTGCAATTGTGTTTCTTAATCTCACAATAGGAAAAAAACATTCTCTATTTTGGTTAATGTTATTTTATAAAAAAGAATTCTCAATTAGCAAATTGATTTAGTAAATTAATTAGAATTTGAATTTCATTAGAAAGAATTTCTATGTATATGTAAAGGACATATAGATCTCTGTCCTATATACATAAATATAGATATATCTATATAAAACTTTATAAAAACTATAGAAAACTATAGAAAAAGAAAAAAGTTTTTCATTTATTGTTCTATATATGATATGGCATAAAGAATAGGAATTCAAATTCTCATTTAACCCGATTCACCTTGTTCTCTAAGCTAAATTACAATAAAGAGGGAATATGTGGATAAATAGATAGATATATTGACATTTATTTCGAGAATACTACTTACTTACTTAATGTTAATAATTATACTTAATACAAAATCAATTTTTAATACAAAACAATTTTTATTATACCTATTTTATTATACCTATACAATTAGACCTATATAAAATTAGACCTATATAAATAAATCATCTTTCAAAATTATACTATAATACAAAAAAAATATTCAATTTCTTTTGAACAGCAAATAAAACGTCTTACCATTTTAACAAAGGAAAGCGTTCTAGTACCTCTATTTATTCTGTCTTTATTTTATTTATATTCATAGAAAGCGAATTAAATCATGAATATTCCATTTGATCATAATATTCTAATAATACATAGAAATGAAATCAACTTTTGTTATTCTTTATTGATCTAAGACTGTATAAGTTCAAGTACGATAAAGTCGAAATGGCATAATTCCATTTATTTCATTTGTCAAAAATGCAAACTTTCGACAAAAAAGATCCTCATTTTATAGTTATGAAATACATCGTTGAATAGTTCAATAAGATTTTCTGTGATTCGGTAAACAAAATATCCATTTATACATTCCATTTCATCATTGCTACATCGATCTATAGATCTATACTATAGATCTATATCAGTCGATTAATAGTGAATCTCTAATGGAATTTTTCGATAAATAACAAACTTAAGATTCAAAAAGATGTTCCGGAATGAGAATGAGGAAATCTCCACAATACCAGGATTTAGCCAGATTCAATTTGAAGGATTTTGCAGGTTCATTAATCAGGGTTTGACGGAAGAATTTCATAAGTTTCAAAAAGTTGAAGTTGAAGTTAAAGTTCAAGATAGATATCAAAAAAGAGAATTTTATTTATTTGCGGAAAAATCCAAATTGCTAAAACCTCGGATAAAAGAAAGAGATGCTGTATATGAATCACTTACATATTCTTCAAGATTATATATACCCGCAGTATTAATTTGTGAAGGCGGTAGACATATACAAAAACAAACCGTTTTTATTGGAAACATTCCTCTAATGAATTCCCTAGGAACTTTTATAGTAAAAGGAATATACAGAATTGTGGTCAATCAAATATTACAAAGTCCTGGCATTTACTACCGTTCGGAATTAGATTCTAAGGGAATTTCGGTTTACATCAGCACTATAATATCAGATTGGGGAGGAAGGACCGAATTAAAGATTGATGGAAAAGCAATGATATGGGCTCGTGTGAGTAGGAACAAAAAGGTCTCCATTTTCGTTCTATTATCAGCTATGGGTTTGAATCTAAGAGAAATTCTGGATGATGTTTGTTACCCCGAAATCTTTTTGTCTCTCCTGAATAAAAAAAAGCAAAAAAATATTAGTTCACAAGAAGATGCTATTTTAGAATTGTATAAAAATCTTGTTTGTGTAGGTGGGGATCCAGTATTTTCTGAGTCCTTATATAAGGAAAAATTACAAAAGAAATTTTTTGAACAAGCATGTCAATTAGGTAAAATTGGTCGACAAAATATAAACCAGAGATTAAATCTTAACACACCTCAAAACAATACTTTTTTATTACCACGAGATGTATTGGCTGCCCTGGATCATTTGATTGGAATGAAATTTGAAGTGGGCACACTTGACGATATGAATCACTTGAAAAATAAACGTATTAGATCTGTAGGAGATTTGTTACAGGATCAATTGGGATTGACTCTTGCTCGTTTAAAACATGCTATTGAAAAAAGTATATGTGGAACAATCAAGCATAAAGAATTGATACCAACTCTGAAAAATTTGGTAATTTCAACATCATTAACAACTACTTATGAATCATTTTTTTCTTTTCATCCTTTATCTCAAGTTTTGGATCAAACTAATCCATTGGCACAAATCGTTCATGGACGAAAATTCAGTTATTTGGGTCCTAGAGGACTAACGACGCGAACTGCAAGTTTTCGTGTACGAGATATTCATCCTAGTTACTATGGACGTATTTGTCCAATTGACACATCCGAAGGGATGAAAGTTGGACTAATTGGATCTTTAGCTATTCATGTTAAGATTGGTCAGTTTGGATCTATACAAAGTCCATTTTATGAAATATCGAATAGACTAAAAGAAATAAAAGAAAAAGAAGGACAGATGGTTTATTTATCTCCAAATAGAGATGAATATTATATGGTGGGGTTAGGAAATTGTTTGGCCCTGAATCAGAGCATTCAAGAGGAACAGATTGTTTCAGCTCGCTACTGTCAAGAATTTCTGACTATTGCGTGGGAACAGATTCATTTTCGAAACATATTTCCCTTCCAATATTTTTCTATTGGAATTTCTCTAATTCCTTTTATTGAACATAATGATGCGACTCGAGCTTTAATGAGTTCGAATATGCAGCGTCAAGCAGTCCCACTTTCTAAGTCTGAGAAGTGCATTGTTGGAACTGGTTTGGAACGACAAACAGCTCTAGATTCAGGGGTTTCCCTTATAGCCGAACACGAGGGAAAGATCATTTATTCTGATGCTAATAAGATTGTTTTAGCAAGTAATGGTAACATTCTAAGTATTCCATTAGTCCTGTATCAACGTTCTAACAAAAATACTTGTATGCATCAAAAGTCCGAAGTTCACTGGGATAAATGGATTAAAAAAGGACAAATCTTAGCAAATGGGGCATCTACTGTGGGGGGTGAACTTGCTTTAGGAAAAAACATATTAGTAGCTTATATGCCATGGGAAGGTTATAATTTTGAAGATGCAGTATTAATTAGTGAACGGCTAATATATGAAGACATTTTTACTTCTTATCACATAAAAAAATATGAGATTCAAACTCATCTTACAAGGCAAGGGCCTGAAAAAATAACTAGAGAAATACCTCATCTGGAGGCTCATTTACTACGCCATTTGGATAAGAATGGTATCGTGGTGTTGGGATCTTGGGTGGAAACAGGTGATATTCTAGTAGGTAAATTAACACCTCAAATCGCGAAAGAATATTGGTATACCCCTGAGGAGAGATTATTACGAGCCATACTCGATATTCCGGTATCCACTTTCAAGGAAACTTCTCTAAGACTACCTATAGGTGGAAGGGGTCGTGTTATTGATGTGAAATGGATCCGGGGAAGTTCCTCTTACAATTCTGAAATGATTCGTATATATATTTTGCAAAAACGTCAAATCAAAGTAGGTGATAAAGTATCGGGAAGGCACGGGAATAAGGGTGTTATTTCCAAAATATTGCCGAGGCAAGATATGCCCTATTTGCAAGATGGAACACCAATTGATATGGTCTTCAATCCCTTAGGAGTCCCTTCGCGAATGAATGTAGGACAAATATTTGAATCCTCGCTCGGATTAGCAGGAGATTTACTAAAAAGGCATTATCGAATAGCACCCTTTGATGAGAGATATGAGCAAGAGGCTTCGAGAAAATTGGTGTTTTCTGAATCATATGAAGCCAGTAAACAAACAAAAAATCCATGGGTATTTGAACCCGAGTATCCAGGGAAAAGCATAATATTTGATGGAAGAACAGGGGATCCTTTTGAACAACCTGTTCTAATAGGAAAGTCTTATATTCTAAAATTAATTCATCAAGTTGATGACAAAATCCACGGGCGTTCTACTGGGCATTACGCACTTGTTACACAACAACCCCTTAGAGGAAGGGCTAAACAAGGAGGACAACGCGTAGGAGAAATGGAGGTTTGGGCTCTAGAGGGATTTGGTGTTGCTCATATTTTACAAGAGATACTTACTTATAAATCAGATCATATTAGAGGTCGCCAGGAAGCATTTGGTGCTATAATCCTTGGAGAAAGAATACCTAATCCCACGGGTGCTACAGAATCTTTTCGATTACTCGTTCGAGAACTACGCTCTTTAGCTATAGAACTGAACCATTTTGTTGTATCTGATAAGAATCTTCAGATGAATAGGGAGGAAGTTTAATTTAAATAAATCATTTTTGTCATTTTATGATGGACCATTTTAAGCATCAACAAGTCCAAATTGGACTAGTTTCTTCTCAACAAATAAGAGCTTGGGCTGAAAGAATTTTACCCAACGGAGAGATTATTGGGGAAGTAACAAAGGCCAATACTTTTCATTATAAAACCAATAAACCAGAAAAAGATGGATTGTTTTGCGAAAGAATCTTTGGACCCAAAAAAAGTGGAATTTGTGCATGTGGAAGTTTTCTAGTGATTAGGGCTGAAAAAGAAGTGATTAGGGCTGAAAAAGAAGACCAAAAATTTTGTGCACGATGCGGGGTAGAATTTGTTGATTCTCGGATACGAAGATATCAAATGGGATACATCAAACTCGCATGTCCAGTGACTCATGTGTGGTATTTTAAACGTCTTCCTAGTTATATTGCGAATCTTTTAGATAAACCCCTTAAGCAATTAAAGGGACTAGTATATGGCGATGTGTGATTTGATCAAAATCTTTATTTTACAGATTGCAAAACTGTCATCCTTTTCAATCCGATTGGGATGCCCTGGCTCTGACATGTGTTTTGGAAAAACAACATGAAACTTAGAATTATAAATATATTCAATACTTCTAAAGGAAAAGGGAATTGATCTATGGTCTGTTCTGTAACAAGAAAAATGGTTTACCTCGTAAAAAAATCTTTTTTTTGAGTTTTCTCTTTTAAAATCTTCTAGTGTATAGAAGAGAATAATTCGATTTATTTAAGCTTTAAGATTTCTTTAAGCTTTAAGCAAATAAATATAACATGGTTACAGGGGTCTATTCTATCGCGTATATGCTCCCAGAAACATTATTACATAACCATCGAAGTTAGTAAAAAAGACCTAAAAGATCTAGTGGAATAATATATAGACAAAAAAATTCCTTATGAATTGCAAAGTATTTCCAAATTCATAGGGGAAACAGACTACTCAAAAATCTCCTATTTTTCTCTTATCTTCTTATGCTATAACTAATCTTAAGTAATTTAATTATTAATTATAAAATTAACAAAAGATTTTTTTTTTTTTCAAAATTCAAAAATAAGTAAGAAAAAATCTTACGAAAAATTATTTTCTACTGGGAACTTGAGTAAAGAGTAGTTGTTTGCGGAGTTTTATCAAATAAAAAAGAAGAAAAAAAGGAGAAAGAACTCCTTTCTCCTTTTTTCTTCTTTTTTATTTAGTGGAACTAATCCAACTACTTAAGCCGGATGAGAAGAAACTCTCACGTCCGATTTTCGAAGGGGGAATCCGATCGGGCCCTATCTTGATTTATCTTTTGCTAGGCCTATAACTAAAAAACCAACTTTCTTACGATTACGAGGTTTTTTCAAATATGAAATTCAATCTTGGAAACACTGTATTCCGATTTATTTTACTACCCAAGACTTTGATGGATTTCTAAATCGGGAAATAATGAGGGGAGCGGCTGCTATCAGAGAACAATTAGCTGATTTGGATTTACGAATTGTTCGAAATAATTCATTGAAAGAGTGGAAGAAATTAGCAAATAGGGGATGCACAGGAGATACATGGGAGGATCAAAGAATTCGAAGAAGAAAGAATTTTTTGGTTAGACGTATGCAATTAGCTAAACATTTTCTTCAAACAAATGTAAACCCAGAGTGGATGGTTTTGTGCTTATTACCAGTTCTTCCGCCCGAACTGAGACCAATCATTCAGATTGATGGGGGTAAACTAATGAGCTCAGATATTAATGAACTTTATAGAAGAGTTATTTTTCGGAATAATTCCCTTAAAAATCTATTAAGAGAGAGCAGATGTGCCCCAAGTGGATTAATAATATGTGAGGAGAATTTGCTACAAGAAGCGGTGGATAGACTTCTTTATAATGGAATCCGGGGATATCCAATGAGAGATGGTCATAATAGAGTTTACAAATCATTTTCTGATATACTAGGGGGTAAAGAGGGAAGATTTCGTGAGACTTTGCTTGGTAAACGAGTCGATTATTCAGGGCGTTCCGTCATTGTTGTAGGTCCTTCACTTTCATTACATCAATGTGGATTACCCCGAGAAATAGCAATAGAGCTTTTCCAACCATTTGTAATTTGTGCTTTAATCAAAAAACACCGTTCTTGGAACATAGGAATTGCTAAAAGTCAAATTCGAAAAAGAGAACCCATTGTATGGAAACTCCTTAAAGAAGTTATACATGGTCATCCTGTATTGTTGAATAGAGCACCCACCTTGCACAGATTAGGTATACAGGCCTTTCAACCAATTCTAGTGGAAGGACGCGCTATTTCTTTACATCCTTTAGTTTGTAAGGGCTTCAATGCAGACTTTGATGGGGATCAAATGGCTGTTCATGTACCTTTATCTTTGGAAGCTCAAGCAGAAGCTCGTTTACTTATGTTTTCTTATATTAATCTTTTATCCCCAGCTATTGGGGACCCCATCTCTGTACCAACTCAAGATATGCTTATTGGACTTTATTTATTAACAATAGGAGATTCTTCAGGTATTTATGCAAATAAGTATAATCCATATAATGAGATAAACTCGAAAAATAAAAAAGTTAACAATAAGAATTATGGATGGACAAGAGAAAAAGAACCATTTTTCTCTAATTCCTACGATGTTCTTGGGGCGTATCGGCAGAAACGAATGAATTTGAACAGTTCTTTGTGGTTCCGATGGAGATTAGATCAACGTGTCCTTGGATCAAGAGAAGTTCCAATGGAAGTTCAATATGAATCTTTAGGTGCTTACCACGAGATTTTTGAACACTATCTTATAGTAGGAAATGTAAAAAAGGAGATCTGTTGTATATATATTCGAACTACTCTCGGTCATATTCTCTTTTTTAGAGAAATTGACGAAGCCATAGAAGGATTTAGCCAGATAAAATACACAAGAAATTAGATTAAGCGACATACTTTTCCGACGGAATTCGTGTCTTGCCTATCTCTTTTCTAAAGTATCACCATTTTTGCATTTCTGTGTGAATCAATATTAAGAAAAAGAGATGAAGTTTTCGAATTACTGACTCAGGTCCATTGTTAAATCCTATTAAGCAGAATAAAGAGGTACTTATGATTAAGCAGAATAAAGCGGTACTTATGACGAAAGGGCTAGTCTTTCACAATAAAGTGCTAAATGGAACTGCTATGAAACTACTTATTAGCAGATTAATCAATCATTTTGGAATGGCATATACATCCCATATCTTGGATCAATTAAAGACTGTGGGTTTCCATCAAGCTACAGTTACGTCTATTTCATTAGGAATTGATGATCTTTTAACAATACCTTCTAAAAGATGGTTAGTTCAAGACGTTGAACAACATAGTTTTGGTTTGGAAAAACACTATAATTATGGGAATGTACATGCGGTAGAAAAATTACGTCAATCCATTGAGATTTGGCATGCTACAAGTGAATATCTACGACAAGAAATGAATCCTAATTTTAGGATGACTGATCCTTCTAATCCAGTTTATCTAATGTCTTTTTCTGGAGCTCGAGGAAATGCATCCCAGGTACACCAATTATTAGGTATGCGAGGATTAATGTCAAATCCTCAGGGTCAAATGATAGATTTACCCATTCAAAGCAGTTTACGCGAGGGACTTTCTTTGACAGAATATATAATTTCTTGCTATGGAGCTCGCAAAGGTGTTGTGGATACTGCTGTACGAACAGCAGATGCTGGATATCTTACGCGTCGACTTGTTGAAGTAGTACAACATATTGTTGTACGTAGAAGGGATTGTGGTACTATCAAAAGTAGTTCGGTAAGTCTTCAAAATGGGATGACGGAAAATCTTTTTGTACAAACGCTAAATGGACGTGTATTAGCAGACGATATATATATTGGTTCACGATGCATTGCTACCCGAAATCAAGATATTGGGATTCGTATGGCCAACCAATTTCTAACTTATAAAGTTCAACCAATATATATAAGAGATCCCTTTACTTGTAGGAGTGCATCTTGGATCTGTCAATTATGCTATGGGCGAAGCCCCACTCATGGGGATCTAGTGGAATTAGGAGAAGCCATAGGTATTATTGCAGGTCAATCGATTGGAGAACCAGGGACTCAACTAACGTTGAGGACTTTTCATACTGGTGGAGTATTCACGGGGGGTACGGCCCAACATGTACGAGCTCCTTCTTATGGAAAAATCCAATTCAACGAAGATTTGGTTTATCCCACGCGTACCCGTTATGGGCACCCCGCTTTTCTATGTCCTATAGACTTTTATGTAACTATAAAGAATGGGGATATTATCCATAATGTTAATATTCCACCTAAGAGTTTGATTTTAGTAAAAAATAATCAATATGTAGAAGTTCAACAAATGATTGCTGAGATTTGTACTGGAAGGTCCACCTTGCATTTGAAAGAGCAAGTACTAAAACATAGTTATTCTGAATCAGAAGGTGAAATGCATTGGAGTAGTAATATTTATCATGCGACGAAATATCCATATGGTAATGTTCGTCTATTACCAAAAACAAGTCATTTATGGATATTAGCAGGAAATCTGTACAAATTCAGTATAATATCTTTTTCGCTACACAAGGATCAAGATCAAATAAATACTTATTCTTTTTCTGTTGAGAGAAAGTCAATTTCTGATCTCCTAATTACTAATGATCCAGTAAGACAAGAATTCTTGGATATTTATGGTAAAAAAGATAGGGAAATCTTTTATTATCCAAGACCTAATAAAATCATATCTAACAATTATAGGAATCATAAATATCCTTCGATTATTAAAGGATATTCCGATTTTTTGGGAAAAAAACGAAGAAATAGGTTTATTATCCCAGTACAATGTGATGAAAAATATGAGAAAGAGCTTTGTTTTGGTATTCCGATTGAAGTACCAAAACATGGTATTTTATGTACAAAAAATATTCTTGCTTATTTTGATAATTCACGATACATAAGAAATAATTCAGAGATTACAAAATATAAACCTATAGACATAGATTCCATAACAAAAGAAAAAGATTTGATTGAGTATCGAAAAGCTAAAAGATTTAGTATAAAACACGAAATGACGGTGGATCCGTCTTTTTGTACTCGCGAAGAAGTGCATATTTTACCGAGATCCTCATTTCTAATGGTTCGTAATAATAGTATCATTGGGGTAGGTACACAACTAACTCTAAATAGAAGAAGTCGGGTGGGTGGATTAGTTCGAGTAGAGAAAAAGAGAAAGAATAATATTGAATTGAGAATATTTTCTGGAACTATTCATTTTCCTAGAGAGGTAGATAAAATATCCAGGCATAGCGACATTTTGATATCAACTGAAAGAGAAAAGAAGAATTCTAAGGAATCACAAAAATGTCAAAATTGGGTCTATGTTCAACAGATCACAGCTGCCAAGAAAAAATCTTTTGTTTGGATTCGACCCGTAGTCACATATGAAATAGCTAATAGTACAAATTTACCAGTACTTTTTCCTAAAGATCTTTTGCAGGAAAGGGATAATCTACAATTTCGAGTTGTCAATTATATCCTTTATGAAAATGAAAATAGTAAGTCAATCAAAGAAATTTCTCACACAAACATTCAATCAGTTCGGACTTGTTTAGTTTTGAATTGGGAACAAGAGCAAAAGGATTCGAGAGAAGAGGTTCATGCTCACGTCTCCTTTGTTCAAGTGAGTGTAAATGATGATCTCATTCGTGATTTCATCAAAATTGAGTTAATCAAATCCATTATTTCGTATACCGAAAAGAGAAAAAGGTATGAGAGGATAAATTCGGGATTAATTTCTGATAATAGATTTCACTCTATCAATATTAATATGAATCCTTTTTATTCCAAGGTAAAAATCCAACCAATTACGCAATATAGAGGAATTTTTGGTACTTTGTTGAATCCGAATCAAAAGAATCCGAATAAAAAGAATCCGAATAAAAAATGCCAATCTTTGATGATTTTGCCATCATCCAATTGTTTCGGTATTGATCCATTCAATAGTTCACAATGTAACAATGCGATAAAAGAATTGAATCCTATAATTTCAATTAGAGGTATTTTAGGACCCTTAGGTACTAGTTTACCTAAAATAACGAATTTTTTTTTATCTTATCATTTAATAACCTGTAATCTTATTTTGTTAAACAAATATTTGCTACTTGACAAAAAGTCCTTCCAATTTCAATATTGTTTAGTCGATGAAAATAGAAGAATTTTTGATCCCGAGTCATTTAGTAAGAAGATTTTGAATACATTTGATTTAAATTGGTACTTTCCACATAACAATAGTTATGAAAAGATATCGACAATAATTAGCCCTGGACAATTTATTTGTGAAAGTGTATATCTATGGAAAAACGAACCATACGTAAACATAAAAAACGCTGGGCAAATTCTCATTGTTAATGTTGATTCCTTAGTTCTAAGATCAGCGAAATCTTTTTTGGCTACTCCAGAAACAACAATTCGTGGTCATTATGGAGAAATCCTTTCTAAAGGAGATGCTATACTTACATTTTTGTATGAAAAATCGAGATCTAGCGATATAACTCAAGGTCTTCCAAAAGTGGAAAAAATCTTCGAAGCACGCTCGTCAATATTGATGGACCTAAAAAGCAAAATTGAAGATTGGAATAACCAGATACCAAGAATTCTTGGGATTCCCTGGGAATCCTTGATTGGAGCTGAACTAACCATAGTACAAAGTCGTATTTCCTTGGTTAATAAGATCCAAGAAATTTATCGGTCTCAGGGGGTACAGATCCATAATAAACATATAGAGCTTATTGTACGTCAAATAACATCAAAAGTGTTGGTTTCGGAAGATGAAATGTCTAATCTTTTTTTACCTGGAGAATTAATCGGATTGTTGCGAGCAGAACGCGCAGGACGTGCGTTGGACGAAGCAATCTGTTATCGGGCAATCTTAGTGGGAATAACAAGAGCATCTCTAAATACTCAAAGTTTTATATCCGAAGCCAGTTTTCAAGAAACCGCTCGAGTTTTAGCCAAAGCTGCTTTACGAGGTCGTATTGATTGGTTGAAGGGCTTGAAAGAGAACGTTGTTCTGGGGAGGATTTTACCTATAGGTACCGGATTCGAAAGATTTGTGCATCGTTCAAGACAAGACAAGAACCTTTCTTTAGAAATTCAAAAAGAGAATGTATTTGAGTTGGAAACGAGAAATATCTTGTTACACCATAAAGAATTGTTCTTACGTAAACGTAAGCGTAAGAAAGAATCTCGATAAGACATCAGAATAATCATTTATACAATGAAATTGAATGGTTTTCAAAAAAAAAAGGTTTTATGGTTTTAATCGTATAATGATATATATCTATTTTTCGTTCTAATTGAAAAGGGGTACACAAAGCAATATGAATAAGATACAATTATTCTTTAAACATCTTAGTCAAAGATTCCAATCTTTGATGGATAGTGGACTTGTGAAAAAAGTCCAACTATTTTGTAGGCATCTTAGTCAAAGATTCCAATCTTTGATGGATAGTGGACTTGTGAAAAAAGTCCAATTATTTTGTAGGCATCTTCGTCAAAGATTCCAATCTTTGATGGATAGTAGATTTGTGAACAAGGTCCAATTTGTTATTAGGGAAAAATTCGACTCCTTTATGGATAGTATATTTGTTGTATATTGGATTCTTGATTTTATGATAAAATGCTTTTGGTTTATTCTACTTACTGTACTAGTTAGAGTATATATCAAAGTGTATTTATATCAGCAAAAAAATAAGATAAAATTCCAAATTCTTATGATTCTTATATATGTCCTAGTCTTAATTTGGATTTTATCCTAATCGAAATAAGAATATACTAAAAAACAAAAAGAAAAGATAGTCAAAAAAAAAGCAAAACAAAAGGAGATACTCCAAATGGTAGAAAAAGAAAAAAAATTCATTCATGTGGGTCTTGTTACTGATTCATTTCCTAACGGCATGTTCCAAGTCCGTTTAGACAATGGAAGTCTAGTTTTAGGGTATATATCAGGCAAGATCCGACTTAATCTTGTACGGATAATGCTGGAAGATAAAGTCCTAATTGAAATAAGTCCTTATGATCTAAGCAAGGGACGCATAATTTATAGATTTTCCCGTAAAGATTCGGACCCGAATGGGAAATCCAATTCCGAGTGAAAAAGTAAAAAAAAATTCTTTGAAAAAAAGAAAATAAATAACTAAATAAATAATTAATTAAGGTAAGGAATAAGTAATATGAAAAAAAGGGCTTCTGTTCGTAAAATTTGTCACAAATGCCAGTTAATCCGTAGACACGGACGAATTACAGTCACTTGTGAAAAATCAAGGCATAAACAAAGACAAGGATAATTTTCTTTCAAATTTCAAAGAGATTTTCTTTCTAAATCTAAAGAAAGTACAAATCTATATCTTATAATTTAGCTGAGAAATCGATTCGATATTCATTATAAACACTAGAGGCCAATTGGCCTCTAATGTTTAACTGAGCAAATTGATAGGGAAAAAGATGAAATTACTAAGATTCAAAGGGAAATAAATACGAAAATAGAGTTTCTGCCGGATATGGCTGACTGGTTAAATTTCAATGCCCAAGGACCCAGGATAAAGCGGGGTTCAATCCCCGCTATCCGCCAAAAGCAAAAATCTTAGTAATGTACTGAAGAATAGTATGAGATAAATAAAAGTTATTATAAGTTATTATATGAGAATTTCGTTACTGTTCCAGTATCCGCTCTTGGATTGACTTGACAATCCATGGAATTGATGATATAATAAAATCAATCGATATATATAGATATATATATATCGATTGATTTTCTATTTCAAGCCAAGGGGGGTGGCTGTGACCTATGATTAAATTGATTGTATTCGTCAGTTCGAGTTGGTGGGTCTATTTGTATCTCAAGTCAAGGAGGTTCCATATGGTTAAGTTTTCCATGCTCGTAGTTTCTACTTGTTCGCTCTATTTCTATTTATTTCATAAAGATGCTCTAATCACTGTAAGAAACCATTTTCATTTAGTTCATAAGAATCAAATCCAAAATATCCATGACGGGGTTCTCGTCTTACTTCTTCTTTATACGCTCTATTGGTATGTCTTGGGCTTGAGTGATCTAATGAGTGTGATCAAATTTGTTCTGGTAGTAGTTTTGACTCTTTTCGTATTGAGTTTGTTATAGGATATAGAAAATAGGCGAAAATGCGAATTCTTGATCTATATGCTATTTTGAGTATTCGTAGTTTCGATTGTTTATGTTCATCGAATCTATATATTATAATTTAGCTGAGAGATCTATCCGATATATTGGTATTTAGATGGGATATCTACTATATACGAAAGATTCTTAATATTTCGTATATAGGAGAGACGATTTCGTATATACTATCTAATATTCTTTGTAAACATAGGAGGCCAAAATGAAATTCATCAAATTCATAGGGAAAAAGATGAAATTAATAAGATTCAAAGGGGAAAAATTTATGCAAAAATTGGGGGAAAACAATCTGAAAAGATTGTTTCTGTTCTTAGTTTCTATTTATTTGATATATTGGTATTCATTTTTACTATTCTTAGTTTGGATTTCTAGATTTCTATGAGAAAAAAAAATACGAAAAGAGAGTTTCTGCCGGATATGGTTGAATGGTCAAATGCCTCCTTGCCAAGGAGAAGATGCGGGTTCGATTCCCGTTATCCGCCAAAAGCAAAAATCTTAGTAATGTACTGAAGAATAGTATGAGATAAATGAAAGTTATTATAAGTTATTATATGAGAATTTCGTTACTGTTCTAATAACTAGTATGCAATCTTACTAATTAGATATTCTTACATATATTTTTTATTCTTGCATATAATATATATTGTATGCATTTATATTATGAATATTGGATATTAGATATAGTGCTATTATAATGTATAATGCGCTTATTTTCTCCTTAGTATACATTTCTATGTAAAAGATTTAAGAAAAAGAAATCGAATAATGACGTTCAATTCAATTACTAAATAATGATATCTAATATTCGATTTCTTTTTCTTATAGTGCGGAGATGGGATTTGAACCCATGACCTCAAGATTATGAGCCTTGCAAGCTACCAAACTGCTCTACTCCGCGCTAAAGGAAAGAAAGGATGGAGAATTAATGAAAGATTAAATATACCTTTACCAATATCTATACAGATAGAATATTCCATTTATGCAGATATCATATCCGTATATGATACGGATTCTAATTCTAGTGAGGATGACACAGTTAAAATATGTGATTCTTTTTTTTTTGATGAAAAAGAATAATCTATGTTTTTGATTTTAAATAAGACAAAAAAGAAGTTTCTTTCATTTTCATGATACTTTACTTTAGTACCTGAAAAATAAAGTAAAGTATCATGATATGGATGGATAGAATAGAAAAAGAAAATCGACTCTTTATTCGGATCGGGTAGTTCTTTTTTTCATGAAAGAAAATATTTTGATTTTATTATTTATGATTTATGGAAAAATAAAGAATGTAGCGGTGCATTAGGGGGCCGAGCTGGATTTGAACCAGCGTAGACATATCGTCAACGAATTTACAGTCCGTCCCCATTAACCGCTCGGGCATCGACCCAGGAAGAACAATTGAAGGGTTTTCAAATAGAATTCGAAATAGGGAAAATGCATTTTCCTTTCTAATACCCTACCCCCAGGGGAAGTCGAATCCCCGTTGCCTCCTTGAAAGAGAGATGTCCTGAACCACTAGACGATGAGGGCATATACACCTGTCCTGTTATTGTACTCTAATAAATAGTATGAGCAGTTTTTTTGGAATTGTCAATAGAATCAAATTTTATGATTCGGCTCATATAATTAAATCAAAAAGATATTTATTAGGATCTTTTTTCATTTTCATAGAGTTTTTTTTTTTTTACTTAAATGATTTTATGAATTATTTCATACTATAGAGGAATTATCTCATACTATTCATACTATATAATATCATAATGTGTCTATAAATCATAATCTTATACTCTATAACTGTCGAAATAATATTATAGAATAATATTATAGAAATAATTCCTATTCGAAAAAATAAGATAATAATAACTAATAACAAATATTAATAATAAATAATATTAATAATAAATAATAAGAATAAATCATTTGATACTAATACTACATAC